GAATCTTTCGATTCATTTGGCTCTCACGCTCAATTACTTCAATTATGTATTTTGTATGGTAAATTCATATATCTTTTTTTGAATGTAATGAGCCTATCCTCTATTCTCTCGGCATATTCAAAAAGAAAAAATTCTTGAAAGGAATCACGAATCCAAGACAAAAAGATTCGGAGGACTCTTCTGACCAAACAAAAACTATGTAATTGTCAGCAAAGTTGTTTAGTTTTCTTTTTGCAATCCAAAAATGGTTTCTTACTTTAAGACACAATAATAGATAGGTTGTCCATTCAGCATTGTCTAAAAAGGGAATCAAATCCAATAAGTCCAATCAGTTTATCGATATGAGTGTTCTATAGCAATAAAATGATTTTTTTTTTGAAGCCATCTCTATATTAACATATATATATAACAGAGGGGTAGAAAGAATACCAAGCTGCGTCTGGACTTCAAATGATTTAGCTTTAACCATGTTACTGATCCCACATTATTAGGTGATAGAGAATCAAAGTCGATTGACCAATGAATTACGAAATGCTATGGTTCTTCCCTATGATTTCTGAATTGATTTCATTTATTTAGAAGGAATTCGCAAGTTCATGCACCTTTCGTTCCTAGTTATAACGGAAAAAGTACAGCTAGTTGGATCCAGCCTATTCTTGAAAGAAACAACTCGCACACACTCCCTTTCCAAAAAAGATCAATACCCCAATCACTACACTTAGATTTATTGGATTTGTTGCTAAAATATCGGTATTAAACCCGAAACTCCCGGCGAATGGCCAGTGGCCTAAAGAAAGGAAAGCATCGGTTACATTTTTCATATGATCTCCTCTTATAGATAGACTCAAAAATCGAACAGAAGTCTTTTTGTATCACTTTGTATCACTTCGCCCTCTTTCTATGAGCGGATCTTGGTTGGGTACTGACGCAATTAATCAAGAGGATAATCATTCTTATTTTCTCATTTCTTCCTATTTAGAAATCGACTCGAAAATCTATTTTATTTTCGAAGAAATTCTGAATTCCCCGCTGCAACCCTTCCTAAAAAGAGCCTTCTTGGACTACAAAGGGGAAGGCTGAAAGCGAGTCGGCATGCTAATTCCTCATCCGCAAATCAGCCCTTCCCGTGGGTTACTTTTTCAACGAATGAGGAATTGTAAGAATGAAATCTTGCTAGAATTTGAAAACGCAAAGCAGAAGGAAAAGGCAATCCAAAATGAAAAAAAGGTTTTCATATTTCTACGATTAAACAAAAGGATTCGCAAATAAAAGTGCTAATGCAACAACCAGGCCATAAATTGTTAAAGCTTCCATAAAAGCTAGGCTAAGTAACAAAGTGCCTCGTATTTTCCCCTCAGCCTCCGGCTGTCTTGCGATACCTTCTACCGCTTGGCCCGCAGCAGTACCTTGACCAATTCCAGGTCCAATAGAAGCAAGCCCTACAGCCAATCCAGCAGCAATAACGGAAGCGGCAGAAATCAGTGGATTCATGATAAGTTCCTCGTCCCAAAAAAAGAAATGGTTAATGATACACTCACCCAATGAATTATGATTTAATTATTCCCTCGCTACGATTCATCCAGTCGAAATAACTACGAACTTCGCATGGGAGACTCTCCGCATAAATTCACATTCGGAGGTCAAATTAGATCGATCGTTAATTCCTATTGAACTAGCTAATATACCATATACATGTATTTCTTTCCTAATGGAAACCAATCCTTCATCCATCTTAGAGACAATTGGATTTGAGAATCATTTGTTGAAACAGCCACAAGAGTTGCCTTAGCGCCATTCAATTCGATCCCCTCTTCGCATTTTTTATTTTTTAGAAATTCCGTTTTTGTAAATTCTTCTTTCCCGCTCTTTATCATGATCCTGCATGGATACAATCAAAAAGGACAAATTAATTAGTACAGACTCATTGCGTAAAAAGTGATTGACCAAAGTTCATTCCATTTAGTATTTATGAAAAATTTTTTGGCCCTCATTGAATCAAATCAATTGAAAAGGAAATCATTCTAGTTGACGATTGGGATGGGTCAACCCATAGAAAAAATATTCATTGAAGGGAGATATCGATAGAAGTGGACCAAAGACGAATTTTTGGAAAAAGATCTTTTCGATCTCTTTCCTTTTTTTTTTTTACAATTCTCTGTTCAATAGCCTAATCTTTTTTGCTATTACTCTAAATCGTATATAGTGTAGGTATAGATATTGTTTTTTCGAAGTCGATTAGTTTGAGTCGCGCCTATATTTCCTTCGTCGAAGCAAAAAAAAAGACTCTTTCGAAAACTAGTCAATGGTGGCCCTCCATGGATTCACCTATATAAGCCGCGGCTAAAGTTGCAAAAATAAGAGCTTGGATCCCACTTGTAAATAATCCAAGGAACATGACAGGGATAGGAACCACTAAAGGTACTAACGAAACAAGAACAACAACTACTAATTCATCAGCTAATATATTTCCAAACAGGCGAAAACTAAGTGATAAGGGCTTTGTGAAATCTTCTAAGATGTTAATAGGTAAAAGGATTGGAGTTGGTTGAATATATTTCCCGAAATAAGCTAACCCTTTTTTAGTAAGACCCGCATAGAAATATGCCACTGACGTGAGTAAAGCCAAAGCAACCGTAGTATTTATATCATTCGTGGGTGCGGCTAACTCCCCGTGAGGTAATTGTATGATTTTCCAAGGTAAAAGAGCGCCCGACCAATTAGAAACAAAAATAAAGAGAAACATAGTTCCAATAAAAGGAACCCAAGGGCCGTATTCTTCTCCAATTTGAGTTTGACTCACATCTCGAATGAATTCAAGGACATATTCGAAGAAATTCTGAACGCCGGTCGGAATGGTTTGTGGTTTCCGAACAGCTAGCGCAGCGGAACCTAATAAGATAGCAATTACAACCCACGAAGTAATCAGTACTTGGCCGTGAACTTGGAAACCCCCGATTTTCCAATAGAAATGTTGGCCTACTTCCACACCGGATAGCTCATATAACCCTTTTAGTATGTTGGTAGAACCTGATAAAAGATTCATATTGCTCTCTGACAAAAAGAAAACTTTAAACGAAATTATTTTGATTCAACCATCTTTTTCTTGACTTAAATACTTGAATCGTATATTTGGAATACCAACTAATCACACTCTATAGCCCAGTTCTTTTTATCTCGTTTTTGAGATTCAGAAATAGTAAGCGATTCGATAAATCTATGAGGGTTCTGGAACGACATAAGTTCTTTTTATTCTTATTAATTACGGATTTCTTAGAGACTCAGAACGGCCCTCACGAATTGCGAATACTAATTTGTTAAGAATAAATCGGAGGGAAGAGATAGAATCATCATTCGCTGGAATCGAAATATCTGCGAGATTGGGGTCACAATTTGTATCGATTAAACAAATTGTTGGAATTCCTAAAGTGATACATTCCCGAAGGGCCGTATATTCTTCGTGCTGATCAACAACGATTACAATATCGGGTAAGTCTGTCATATATTTAATCCCTCCAAGATATCTTTGCAAGTGAGATAATTGTCTTTTCAAGATGGCCGCATCTCGTTTCGGAAGACGATCCAATCTTCCTGTTTTTTGTTTGGTTCTCAAGTCTCTAAACTTCTGAAGTCTCGTTTCTGTAGTCGACCAATTTGTTAACATCCCGCTGAGCCATTTTTTATTAACATAATGACACCGAGCCCTTATTGCAGCCCGTAATACTGAATCAGCTGCTTTTTTTGTAGTGCCAACAATTAAGAATTGTTTTTTCATACTGGCTGCATCAAAAACCAAATCACAAGTTTCTGATAAAAAACGAGCAGTTTTAATAAGATTTGTAATATGCCTACCTTTACGCTTTGCAGAGATATAAGGTGCCATTTTAGGGTTCCATTTTCTAATATTATGGCCAAAATGAACTCCCGCTTCCATCATCTCTTCCAAATTTATGTTCCAATATCTTCTTGTCATTTCTCCCCACACTCCTCCCTTTTTTGTTTTTTTTTTTCAAAAAACAAAAAGAGACGAGGTACCCTGAAAAAAAAAAAAAAAAAAAAAAAAAAAAAAAATTGTTCCGATGGAACCTTCCCTTCTACCAGAGATTGGCCCGAAGGACAGGGCCAAGCCATTCTTCTTTTCTATTCATTATTATTTTGATTACTCTTACCAAATCAAATATCCAAATATGGATCCTTTTAAAATCAAAAGGGTGAATCTGCTCTTAGGAATCATTAAATACTAGAAATGATTGTTCTGATGTATCGTGGAAATTCTTTGAAAGGAAAGAATCAAATAAGGTTTTTTGGTGAAATAAAATATCTCTCATTTCCCCCTCGAATAGATTCTTCTCTTTTATTTCCAAGGGAAGATGCTTATGTTGCCTTAGAGGGTGCACTAATCCTTTGCCTTTGAATCCAGTACCAACCGGTATCATTCCCCCCAGAACAACGTTCTCTTTCAGGCCTTTCAACCAATCGATACGACCCTGGAGAGCCGCTTTTGCTAAAACTCGAGCACTTTCCTGAAAACTCGCTTCAGATATGAAACTTTGAGTATTCAGAGACGCTCTGGTTATTCCCAATAAGACAGCTCGGTAACAGATCGCTTCTTCTAAAGCGCGTCCCATTCGTTCCGCTCGCAACAATCCAACGAGTTCTCCGGGTAAAAAAACATTAGACAGTCCGTCTTCTGAAACCAACACTTTGGAGGTTATTTGACGGACAATAATTTCGATATGCCTATTATGTATCTGCACGCCCTGGGATCGATAAACCTTTTGGATCTTATTAACTAAAGAGATACGACTTTGCACTATAGTTAGCTCAGCACCAATCAAGAATCCCCAAGGAATTCCAAGAATTCTTATTATACATTTGTTCCAACCCTCCACCCTCTTTTTGAGATTCATTGATATTGAAGCAATTGAACGCACTTCTAACACCTGTTCCACTTTTGGAAGACCTTGCGTTATATCACCAGATCTTGATTTTTCATAGCTAAA